CTGCTCCGGCCACGACATTTGCACATTTAGATGCTACTACCGTACTATCAAGGGGATTAGCTGCCAAAGGCATCTATCCAGCAGTAGATCCTTTAGATTCAACATCAACTATGCTCCAACCTCGGATCGTCGGTGAAGAACATTATGAAACTGCGCAAAGAGTTAAAGAAACCTTACAACGTTACAAAGAACTTCAAGACATTATAGCTATCCTTGGGTTGGACGAATTATCCGAAGAAGATCGCTTAACCGTAGCAAGAGCACGAAAAATTGAGCGTTTCTTATCACAACCTTTTTTCGTAGCAGAAGTTTTTACTGGTTCCCCAGGAAAATATGTTGGTCTAGCAGAAACAATTAGAGGGTTTAAATCGATCCTTTCTGGAGAATTAGACGCCCTGCCTGAGCAGGCCTTCTATTTGGTAGGTAACATCGATGAAGCTACTGCGAAAGCTACGACCTTAGGAACTTAGAAATGGAGAGCAAATTGAAGAAATGACCTTAAACCTTTGTGTACTGACCCCGAATCGAATTATTTGGGATTCGGAAGTGAAAGAAATTATTTTATCTACTAATAGTGGACAAATTGGCGTATTACCAAATCACGCGCCTGTTGCCACAGCTGTAGATATCGGTATCTTGAGAATACGCCTTAATGACCAATGGTTAACGATGGCTCTGATGGGTGGTTTTGCTAGAATAGGCAATAATGAGATCACGGTTTTAGTAAATGATGCGGAGAAGGGTAGTGACATTGATCCACAAGAAGCTCAAGAAACTCTTGAAATAGCGGAAGCTAACTTGAGCAAAGCTGAAGGCAAGAGACAAACAATTGAAGCAAATTTAGCTCTCAGACGAGCTAGGACACGAGTAGAGGCTGTCAATGTGATATCGTAACTAGTCTACTAGTGAGTCCGTCCGAATAAGCAAAATAAGGTGTATAAACAGAAGTTCCGTTTATACACCTTATTTTGCTTATTTGTCCCTAATTTTGTTCCAGAATCAAATATAGTCAAGTGGAATAAAATTCCATAATGAAACAAAAAAAATATTTTAATATAAAATATAAAGAAGATGAGTAGAAAAACTTATTAGATACCATTGACTCTGGTATCTAATAAGTTCTACCTACTATTGGATTTGAACCAATGACTCCCGCCGTATGAAAGCAATACTCTAACCACTGAGTTAAGTAGGTTATTTATCATCATAAAGAGAAACAAACGAGACCTATCACATTGATGGATTATAAATATAATATTACTTATAAGCAATACCAATCAAACGGATCAAAAAGATATAATGTTGGATCATGTAATATTGATCTTGACAAGAAATTATCTACACGATAAAATATGTATCACAAGGGCTATAGCTCAGTTAGGTAGAGCACCTCGTTTACACGCGCGCCAATGTTTTTCAGAGGAGTCCATCATGTAATCAAAAAAAGATTTGATCTTATTGAGAAATGGATGTCTTACTCTATTACTTTTAGGGAACAAAACAAGAGAACAATAGCCTGACAAAGGGTTTTGTCCGATTTGGTTGCCCGTTTAGGTGCCAATATAGAACCCATCATTGATTTGAGATATTGATAAGGTGAATTCTCTGTCTATTCAATGCCAGGCATAATGAGTATAAGGACCTCAAAAAACCTCTCTTTTCGTCCTATCTTATGAACTTTAAGGTGTATGAAGTTTCATATTTGATTCAAACAGGGCGATAGAACCTCCATTTAACTTAAGTTGATCTAGGCCAGAAGCAGACCTAAGTCAGGATAACCCTTCTTTGAAACACTTTGGTAGTGCTCCTGGATTGCATTGAATCCACATAATGAATCAGAGCACATGGAGCCATCTTTTTATCTTTCTGTCAAGAAAAATATGGTAGACTAGCCGATATTTATATCAGTTAATGAAAGAGCCCAATGCAAAAAAATGCACGTTGGGTCTTTGAAACAGTTCAAATCATTTTGATAATAATAAGTTTGATCTGTTTTACCGAGAAGGTCTACGGTTCGAGTCCGTATAGCCCTAAAACCTTAAAATTTCAATAAAAAATGAAAAGAAAATTAAAATATGAAAAAATAGATTTTTATTTTATATTTCTAATATTTTTTTATTTCTAATATATATATATAGAATTCTAAACAAAAAATTAGAATTATATTTTCTATTTGTAATTCGTTTTCTTTAGAGATAATCTGAAGTGCGTCGAAAACGAGACTGTATAAGAGCAATATATACTTATTATTATATATACTTTATACTTATATTTATTATAGCTAAATAACTAAATAAAATATAGCTAAATAAAATCAAAGTAAATGTAATAGAAATAAAATTATGGTGGATGAGTCTTGAAACAAGACATGTACCGTAGAAAACAAATGAAACAGGGTGGTTCGATCAAAATAAATTGCTGTTTTTACTAAACAGTTATGGATTATTTTACAATTAATTCGAATCGACTAATCCGGTATATTTTGCACATTAATAGGAGT